ATGGCAGTTCCAAAAAAACGTACTTCTATGTCAAAAAAACGTATTCGTAGAAATATTTGGAAGAAAAAAGGATATTTAGTTGCAGTAAAAACTTTTTCTTTAGCGAAATCGGTTTCCACCGGGCATTCAAAAAGTTTTTTTGTGCGACAAACAAATAATAAAGTCTTAGAATAATCTCAATTGATATAGCCTAAAGAACCTCAAATTTTGTAAGATGAATGTTAACTAATGTATTTTTCTGTATTGAATTTCTCAATATTACTTAGAACTCACTGCTGTGATATATAGAATAAGAGTTTTTTGTATATTGGGTTCTAAGTATTATTTTTTTACCTATCGCAATTGTACTTTTCTATTGTGAAAAGTACAATTGTGATAGAGATTGAAACTCTTTTGTTATATGCCTATCCCAAAACTTAATTGGTTTTGTAAATGGTATTCTAAATTAGAAATTATATGCGCAATAAAGAATATTAATACTTTAATTTTAATATACTAAGGTATCGAAATCATTAGAAAAATAACAAATTATTTGTATTTAATGATGAAATTGTGATAGATATGAAATCCTAGTTATTTGATTTTGTTCATTGAAAAAAAAATCAATCTTTTTCATTTGAATCCATGAAATCGGATAAATGAAAAACAAATCATAAAAAAATAGAGAAAAAAAGACAATTCTTAGTTTTATACCTCAACCGAGAAAAAACTATGGAGTTCCAACTGTTTGGAGAAAACTTAGTTTCTAGTACATGAAAGTTGATTGTTAAAAAACCCACGACGATACTACCTAGGTAGGTATTTTATTGAAGATTCAAATATTTAAACCACAAACCAGTCTTTATTCATTGATTCTAATTAATGTTTCCTAAACTATATTGAATCCTTGAATCTCGACGATTCAACATGAATTGACTATTATTATTTCAAGTAAGCCGCCGTGGTGAAATCGGTAGACACGCTGCTCTTAGGAAGCAGTGCTAAAGCATCTCGGTTCGAGTCCGAGTGGCGGCATCTTCTAAAAGAGATACAATAGATCCTAAAATGTATTCAATTCGCGATTTCCAATTCTGTAATGGGACCCCTTTTATGATATTTGCGACTTTAGAACATATATTAACTCATATCTCTTTTTCGATCATTTCAATTGTGATTATGATTCATTTGATGACCTTATTAGTCCACAAAATTGTAGGATTACGTGATTCATCAGAAAAAGGGATGATAGCTACCTTTTTCTCTATAACAGGATTATTAGTTTCTCGTTGGATTTCTTCGGGACATTTTCCATTAAGTAATTTATACGAGTCATTAATCTTCCTTTCGTGTAGTTTCTTCATTATTCATATGATTCCCAAGATACGTAACCTTAAAAACGATTTAAGCACAATAATTGCACCAAGTACCATTTTTACTCAAGGCTTTGCCATGTCGGGTCTTTCAACTGAAATGCATCAATCCGCAATATTAGTACCTGCTCTACAATCTCAGTGGTTAATGATGCACGTAAGTATGATGTTATTGAGCTATGCAGCTCTTTTATGCGGATCATTATTATCAGTCGCTCTTCTAGTCATTACATTTCGAAAAAACATAAAAATTTTTTGTAAAAGCAATAATTTATTAATTAAGTCATTTTTCTTTGGTGAGATTGAATATTTGAATGAAAAAAGAAGTGTTTTTAAAAACACTTCTTTTCCTTCATTTCGAAATTATTACAAATATCAATTAACTGAGCGTTTGGATTATTGGAGTTATCGTGTCATTAGTCTAGGGTTTACCTTTTTAACCATAGGTATTCTTTGTGGAGCAGTATGGGCTAATGAGGCATGGGGATCCTATTGGAATTGGGACCCCAAGGAAACTTGGGCATTTATTACTTGGACCATATTCGCGATTTATTTACATACTAGAACAAATATAAATTGGAAAGGTACGAATTCGGCACTTGTAGCTTCTATAGGATTTATTATAATTTGGATATGCTATTTTGGGATCAATCTATTAGGAATAGGTCTACATAGTTATGGTTCATTCACATAAACATCTAATTGAATAAACTACATGAAGAATACATAAGATAAAAACATCATCCCATATATAACGAAAGTTTGTTTTTATGAGTTTTTGAGAACCATTTAAATTTGAATGATTCCTTGATTCAAACGGTTCTCAAAAACTCGAGATGTATCTAATTACAATTCTTATTCATTTTATTTCTTTTTTCATTATACAGTACAGCAAACGATTTTCAAAATATTAAATTCAAAGAATTATAAGACTTTCCTTCCGTTTCATTAATGAAACACTATCTATGATAATAATTGGATAAGATAGCGTGTACCTTGTCAACTGATAACGAGAGAACAAAATCGGGATAAATACCAATACTTATTACGGGTAGAAAGATACAGATTGAAAGAAATAGTTCTCGTAGTCCAGAATCCCAAAAATTAGAGTTTGGAATATTAAATAACTTGTATCCATAAAACATCTGACGTAACATAGATAATAAATAAATAGGAGTTAATATCATTCCAATTGCCATTACAAAAGTAATTAGCATTTTTGACATTAAAAGATATTTTGTACTAGTAATTAGTCCAAAAAATACTACAAATTCCGCAACAAAACCACTCATTCCTGGCAATGCAAGAGAAGCCATCGAGAAGCTACTGAACATGGTAAATGTTTTTGGCATTGGGATAGATATCCCTCCCATTTCTTCGAGATAAACAAGACGTGTTCTATCACAACTCGTTCCCGCCAAGAAAAAAAGTGCAGCACCAATAAATCCATGAGAGAGCATTTGTAAAATAGCTCCATTGAGTCCCATGTCGGTTATAGAACCAATTCCTATAATTGTGAAACCCATGTGAGATACAGAGGAATAGGCTATTCTCTTTTTTAAATTACGTTGACCAAGAGAAGTTGAAGCTGCATAGATTATTTGCATTGTTCCTATTATCACCAACCAAGGAGAAAATATAGAATGAGCGTGGGGTAGTAATTCCATATTGATCCGAATCAATCCATATGCGCCCATTTTTAATAGGATTCCAGCTAAAAGCATACATGTACTGTAATGTGCTTCTCCATGGGTATCAGGTAACCATGTATGTAGGGGTATAATCGGCAATTTGACAGCATAAGCAATAAGGAAGCCAAAATAGAATATTATTTCCAATGCCACAGGATATGATTGATTAATTAATCTTTCAAAATCTAATGTTGGTTCATTGGAACCATATAAACCCATACCTAGAACTCCTATTAAGAAAAAAATGGAACCCCCTGCAGTGTACAAAATAAACTTTGTAGCCGAGTAGAGACGTTTCTTTCCCCCCCACATGGATAAAAGTAAGTAAACAGGAATTAATTCTAACTCCCACATGATGAAAAAAAGTAAAAAGTCTCGAGAGGAAAATAATCCTATTTGACCGCTGTACATTGCTAGCATCAGGAAATAGAACAACCGCGAATTTCGAGTAATTGGCCAAGCTGCTAAAGTTGCTAAAGTAGTGATAAATCCTGTCAGTAAAATGGGTCCTATGGAAAGTCCATCGATTCCTAGTCTCCAGTGGAAATCAAAAACATCTATCCATTTAGAATCTTCCTTCAATTGCATTAATGGATCATCCAATTGGAAATGATAACAGAATGCATAAGTCGTTAGAAGGAGTTCTAATAAGCATATACATATAGTATACCACCTAAACATCTTATTCCCTCTATGAGGGAAAAAGAAAATTGAGGAACCCGCGAATATCGGTAAAACAACAAGTATTGTTAACCAAGGAAAATAACTCGTGATAAAGACAAGATACATTTTGACCAGAAAAGCCCGTCCTCAAAATAATATATTTTGTCGAGCACGGGCTTTTGTCGGTAAAGAGGAATCACAAATGATTCAAGTGGAGTTTTTTGTAACGTATCAATAAGATAGAGCCATACTGCGAGTTGTTTCAGGCCCTAAATAAACACGGACACTCAAAAAATCTGTTGGGCAGGCAGATTCACATCTCTTACAACCTACACAGTCCTCGGTTCTTGGCGCGGAAGCTATTTGCTTGGCTTTACATCCGTCCCAAGGTATCATTTCCAATACATCTGTGGGACAAGCTCGTACACATTGAGTACACCCTATACATGTATCATAAATTTTTACTGAATGTGACATTGGATCTATAAAGTACAGTTTTGAACATAAAAGATTTTCGATCTGGTCAAATCAAATTAGTAGTAAATGAATCATATATTATATATTGTAATATTGTAGACACCAGACGAAACAGTGGTTTATTAAAAACAATCAATATATTTCTTAAATCAATCTGTTTATGAGAAAAGGTCAAGACACTTTGATTTTCGTTTCAACAATTATGATGATACGAGTTGCACATGCGAATTAAAATTAATTGGCCAACAAATCGGTCATCATTATTTCAATATAAATATAAAAATGCAATTCAATAAAATGGAATTGCATTCAAATTCAATAAAAAATAGTATTTCAATTCTATTAAATATTTTTATGTGTCTTTATTTAAATTATCTATGATGATTATCACTAATTATTCAACAAATTCGATTGATTAATACGAGTTGATTTTCTGTTACGATGGATCGACGAAACAATAGCAAGTCCAATAGCTGCTTCAGCAGCTGCAATGGCTATAACAAAGATTGAGAAAATGTCTCCTTTTAATTGGCGACTATCAAATATATCAGAAAATGTTACAAGATTGATATTAACCGAATTTAGTATAAGCTCAAGACACATAAGCGCTCTAACCATGTTTCGACTTGTGATCAATCCATAGATACCGATAGAAAATAAATAAACACTCAAAAAAAGGACATGCTCAAACATCATTGACTAACTCCTTATCAATCTCGATTCATTTCAATATGAACAACAATTCAACCGATTCAATTGATTAGAATAGAACAATTACACAACAAAAGAAGATATTGACGGTAGATAGATTTAACTAAAAATTTCTATTTATTTATTTAGAATTTAGTTAGAATTCTAAGAATTGGGAATCATTATAAGTTAAGTATTTTTATTGCTTATTGTCGAGCCATAGTAATTGCACCTATCAAGGAAACTAAAAGAATTATTGAAATGAGTTCAAATGGAAGATAAAAATCTGTTGATAAATGAATCCCAATTTGTTGAACGTTATTTATTAGGTCCTGTTCCATAATCTGGTTTGACCTTGCAGTCCAAATAATTCCGTACCATGACGTATCTGGGATAGTAGTAATTAGTGAAAAAAGAATAGTTGTACAAACCATCAAAGTGACCCCATCTCCAATGGTCCAAAAATAGGAATTATTGGAATATTCTGAACCATTCATGAACATTACAGCAAATATGATCAAGATATTTATGGCTCCCACATAAATAAGGAGCTGTGCGGCAGCTACAAAATAGGAGTTCGATGAAATATAAAATAAGGATATACAAACAAGAACCAATCCCAATGAAAAGGCAGAATAAATTGGATTGGTAAATAATACTACCCCCAGACCCCCTAATACAAGAATTGACCCCAGAAATACAACAAGAATATCATGTATTGGTCCAGGTAAATCCATTATGTATAAAATACAAAATAAATAACTTTAACTATTTCATGACCTTACTTTAACTTTGCTAAATAAATGGTCCAGGAAAGGAAAAGGGGTTACCCTATTTTTGTTTTCTTGTATATAATATTGTATATGATACATTTATAATTGAATTGAATTTGAATATGGATTAATGTAGATATAGATAAAATTATCGGGCCAACCTTACTTTATTTATATTTATCCGAAAGAAAAAAAAAAGAAAAAAGTAGTTGAAATTTGCTATTTCGAAATCATCACTAAAAATATATTTTTAGTTTAAATCAAAGAGTGATTCTCAACAATCATTAGTTTTTATTTGTAGTTACTGACTACCCAAAATAAAAAGCTTGGATCCTTTATATCAAAACAAAATCTTAGTAATCGGTAATTGTTCTTGAATCAAAGGGTTTATCTTTGTCTATTTTTATTTGAGTCGAATTCATAACTGTTTGAATTGTATAATCTCCAATTATTGAGATTGGTAATCGACCCAAAGCAATTTGATTATAATTCAATTCGTGACGATCATAAGTAGAAAGTTCATATTCTTCAGTCATTGATAAACAATTTGTTGGACAATACTCGACACAGTTACCACAAAATATACAAACCCCGAAATCTATACTATAATTAAGTAATTGTTTCTTTTTAATATCTCTTTCAAATCTCCAATCAACAACGGGTAGATCTATCGGGCATACACGAACACATACTTCACAAGCAATACATTTATCAAATTCAAAGTGGATTCTACCCCGGAAACGCTCTGATGTGATCGATTTTTCATAAGGATATTGAATAGTTACAGGTAAACGATTTGTGTGGGATAAGGTAATTATGAAACTTTGACCAATGTACCTTGCAGCTCGTATTGTTTGTTGACCATAATTCATGGACCCAATTACCATAGGGAACATATTGTAGATATACATGAAAAATTTGACGTTTCTTTCTCTTGTTTGATAGAGATTATGAATCTAAAATAGTGTTATCGTATTCTCTTATTTATAATGAAACAAGTTGGGAAGAAGTTGTTAATAACAGATTACCTAGAGAAATAGGTAAAAGAAATTTCCATCCAAGATTTAATAACTGGTCCATTCTCATTCTAGGTAAAGTCCATCTTGTTGTGATAGAAATGAAGAGAAACAAATAAGCTTTAGTTAATGTAATAAGGATACCCATTGTCATTCCAAAAATGCCGGCGATTTTTTTTATTCCGAAAAGCTCAGAAATGGATATATACGGAATAGGTAAATTCCACCCACCTAAGTAAAGAACTGTTACAAATAATGAAGAAACTAATAAATTTAGGTAAGAAGCAAGATAAAATAAACCGTATTTGATACCCGAATACTCGGTTTGATAACCTGCTACTAATTCCTCCTCCGCTTCTGGTAAATCAAAGGGCAATCTCTCACATTCGGCTAGAGAAGAAATTAGAAAAACAATAAATCCTATAGGCTGACGCCACAGATTCCACCCCCAAAAACCATATTTTGACTGTGCTTCAACTATATCAACTGTACTTGAACTGTTAGATAATCATAGTCGATAATAACATCACTGTTCCCATCGCTATTTCAAAACCGTACGTGAGACCTCAGCTTCATACGGCTCCTCGATGGCCACAAAAAAAATGTAAGGATGGGTTCGGTATTATCACCATCTTTGGATGGATAGAATAAAGATACATCGGAAAGTCCCAAATTAGACCAATGGAATTCTGTCTGCTAGAATAAGAAAAAAAGTGCTTCCGAATTGATCTCATCCTTTACAATAAAAATTTCTCTTTGTTCGGTAATAACTTAATATTTCAATAAAATACTCCTTATATCAATCAATACAAAATAAAAAGAATTAGTCATTAGTTCATGAATCGTGATAAGAATTCGATATGTATGAATATGGATAGAGAAAAGAATAAATAAGGATCCCCTTTTTTTATTATTCATTCAATTACTGCATTCCATTTCTTTTTTCCTGTTCTTCTGTCTCAGAGGAGGATACTCAAAAATAAAATAAAGAATTAATTCGTTCTTGATAGTCATTTCTTTAACCAGTGAATAGGAGCATACTCTAGATCGGAATCGTAGGGAAGTACTACTTGATCATTTCTACCAATTTCAAGTCCTTATTATGATTCGTTTTATGAAGAAATACCTCTTTTTTGATACCTTACATTATCTCCATTACTAATCCTTTGTGTACCTTGGTGTTCCTAACCGTCCACTGACTTTTGATTGATCCCCGGTATAGTAATACATATGAGACAGTAGTAGAAACTCCATACAGTTGATCTTTTGTTTGCGCCCGCTTCAAGATATGATGACTAATCAAAAAATCTTAATCTTGGGGTAAGCAGTTTACACTGCTTATTTTTACTTCAACTTTATTCTTGTACATAGGGAATGAGATTGTTTCTTCTTACTACAAATTTGGAAGCTGTTTAGTTTCACTCATATAACTATCTGGTTTAACTCATCAACCCGAATGCTGAATAAAAAAAATGAAAACATCTATTCAATACATTGAACCTCTTTCTTTTTTCTTTTATTTCTAGAAGAGAGGTTCAAAGTTCATATTCCAACGAATCACACGTAGAGATATTGATAACACACATAGAGTTAATGGTATTTCATAACTAATAGATTGAGCAGCAGCTCGTAGACCACCTAAAAAGGAATATTTATTATTCGATCCATATCCTGACATAAGAAGCCCAATAGGAGCAATACTAGAAATGGCGATCCATAAAAAAACACCTATACTGAGATCGGCTAAAACAAGACGATACCCAAAAGGAATTACTAAATAACTTAGTAGAATTGATATAACCGCTATAGACGGTCCCACACTAAACAAACGAATATCTCCTCGAGATGGGAGGAGGTCCTCTTTAAAAAGTAGTTTAGTCCCATCCGCTATAGCTTGAAGAATTCCCAACGGGCCAGCATATTCAGGCCCAATACGTTGTTGTATCGCTGCAGATATTTCTCTTTCTAACCACACAATTACTAGTACCCCCATTGTTATTCCCAATATAAGGGTCAAAATGGGTACAATCCATATTAGTCCATACACTTCTTTTAAAAATTCCGATGTAGAAAAAGAATTGATAGTTTGTACTTCTGTCGTATCAATTATCATTTCAACGATCAACTTCTCCCATAATGATATCTATACTACCCAATATCGTCATGATATCAGCCAATTTCATTCTTTTAACTAGCTGAGGAAGAATTTGCAAATTGATAAAACCGGGTGGACGAATTTTCCATCTCCAGGGGAAAACACTATTATCTCCTATCAAATAAATTCCCAATTCTCCTTTTGGGGCTTCCACTCTCACATAAAGTTCTTGTTTCGACAATTCTAAATTGGGTGAAGGTTTTTTACTAATAAATCTATATTCAAAATCATTCCATTCGGAATTCTTTGCTCTATCAAAGCGTCGTACTTCTAAATTTTCATAAGGTCCTCCAGGAATTCCTTCTAGAGCCTGTTGAATAATTTTTATGGATTCCTTCATTTCACCGATTCGTACTAAATAACGAGCTAATGAATCTCCTTCTTTTTGCCATTGGACTTCCCAATCGAATTCATTGTAACACTCATAATGATCAACTTTACGAAGATCCCATTGGATTCCAGAAGCTCGTAACATCGGTCCTGATAAACCCCAATTTACAGCTTCTTCTCCACCAATAATGCCCACTCCTTCAACTCGTTCCAAAAAAATGGGATTCCACGTAATAAGTTTTTGATATTCAACAACTCCTGTTAAAGAATAATCGCAGAAATCCAAACATTTATCTATCCATCCATAAGGTAGATCAGCAGCTACTCCTCCAATACGGAAATAATTATGCATCATTCGCATACCTGTGGCGGCTTCGAATAGATCATATATCAATTCCCTTTCTCTGAAAATATAGAAAAAGGGAGTCTGTGCACCGATATCCGCCATAAAAGGTCCAAGCCATAACAAATGAGAAGCTATACGGCTCAATTCCAGCATAATTACTCTGATATAGCTAGCTCTTTGAGGTACTTGAACATTTTCCAATTGTTCTGGCGCATTTACGGTTATTGCCTCTGTGAACATAGTAGCTAAATAATCCCATCGTGTTACATAAGGTAGATATTGTATAATTGTTCGATTTTCCGCTATCTTTTCCATTCCTCTGTGTAAATAGCCCAATATGGGCTCACAGTCAATAACATCTTCACCATCGAGAGTAACGATTAGTCGGAGAACACCATGCATTGATGGGTGGTGAGGCCCCATATTGACTATCATGAGATCTTTTCTTGTAACCGGTACTGTCATATCTTTTCTTCCTTAATTCATTATTCCATGAATTCCTCAAAACGAGACTCATCAAAACGAAAAATTGAATACTACTAAAAAAAATTCAAACGATTAAATTAACGAGTTTTTGGCTCTCGAATATCCAACTGACCAATTAATTTCTTATAACGTACTCTATTTTTCTTTGACAAATAAGCCAGCAACCGTTGACGTTTTCCTAGAATTTTTCGTAGACCTCTTTGTGATAAAAAATCTTTTTTGTGCAATTCCAAATGTGAAGTAAGTCTCCGTATCTTATTGGTGAAACTGAATACTTGAAATTCAACAGAACCTTTGTTTTCTTCTTTTTCTTCTTGTGGAATAATGGAAATAAATGAATTTTTGACCATAAAAAATTTTTCTATCCTTTTTCTTTCTTTTTCATGGATTTTTCCGATCAGGAAAAATAAAAAAAAAAGAATTATGCCGGTTATTTTAATCTAGTACACACATCTAGTACACACAAAAATTTGGATTTATTCATATACTACTTCTTTATTTTATCCAAATCAAATTTTCAATTTGATTTGGATAGAAAGGGATAATATGTTTCCGCATTAACGAAAGAAAAGAATTTATTTCTATCTAAAAGGATTCCCCTAATTTATTTATTCCTATATCCAATTGAATGGATACACCATTCAATCTGTATCATTTACCAAAATATAACATAGCATATGCATACATCTTTCGGCTTTCATATACCGAAAATGTCACGGAATATAGATATATATATATGATATAGGAAATATACTATTAAATTAAATAATTCTAAATCGTGGATACATATGTATCCTTGACATACTGAAACGACTGCCATTATTGGTATCAAACCAATAGCGATTCATACAAGCTAAATCTTCTAATCGGTAATTGGGCCAAAGAACAAATTTGCATTTAATGAATTTATTTGTATCCGTATTAAGATGCTTGTCCTCATCCAAAAATTTTCCAGAGTTTCTTATGTTATTTTCATTGCAAAATAATGGATTTCTATTTCTATCCGTAATATTCCAATTATGGGAATTGAAACAAATTAACATTCTCAATTCTCTGCGACGTCTAGGAGATAGAATATTTTCGGGAACAAGGAAATCATAATAATTTGTGTCCCCATTCACAAGCATATTCCCATATCGTACAATGGGTTTATCCAAATTCCTCTTATCAATATATCTTTTTTTTATGCATTTTCTATTAGTTTGGTGTTTATTGTTCTCGACCAATGAAATACTTATAGTTTGATATATAATCAATTTTCCATCCCTTTTTATAGATAGACGAATTGGTTCGATAATTAATATTCCCTTTTTTATCAATTCTGTAAGAGCTAGATCTTTCTGAATTAGCATTACATCCAGATGCATCTCTCCTCTTTGAATCGAGGATATAGCAATTTCTTTTGGATTTATCAGTCTAAGTAAGAGACAATATACCTTGATATTATTGATCATTCTTTGGTTCAAGGAGTCATCCCATCTTAATTGAAAAAGGAAATATTTTTTCAGGAAGAAATCTAGTTCTGCTTCCTTGTTTTTCTTGGATTGTTTTTTCTTCTTACCTTTTTTAATGGTAATGTCTGATCTCGCATAATTCTCTTCAATATCTTTTTTTTTTTTTTCTTTTCGTAGATCTGATACAAGATTTACTTGGTCCTGTTGCTCATTTTTTTGTTGGTTGGAATTTTCTAATTTAAGATATTTTTTTTGATGAGATATCATCTGAAGATTATTTTTTCCATTTATATTGATGTTTTTATTTTGACTTTTATTTTTATAAAAAGAAAAGTCAAAAAGAAGTAATTTGATTGGTATAATCCATGGTTTAATCTTATATGCATCAAAAAGTAAGACAAATTCTGGGAAGAACCAAGATTCTAGATTTGATATGGTATGATAAACTCTTTCTTGATTCATTCCCATCCAATTAAAAAAAATACTTTTTTGATTGGATGGGTTGATTTCTTGATGAATCGTAAGAGAAAAAATATCTTTTTTTTTCAATTTGTTGTTGATTTTTTTTTCAGTCTTAGTATTTTTATCAATTTTGGTACCGATATGTGTATTGGTCCAGGTCTCAATATCGATATTTTTTCTAAGACAAAAGTGGAGAATTTGACAATCAAAATATTTTCTATCTAGATTTTTATGCGTATCAATAATATATCCTTCTTCTAGATAATCACTAATAGCTGTACTTACCAATACATAAAATGATTCGGATTTTGGTTTATTGAAATTATATGGAATTTTGTGAACCCCATTTACTTGTAATCTTGACCCATAAATATAAAAATCCTCCTTATCCCCATAGTTCATATATTTATGTGATAAAAGATCATATCTGTAGTGTTTTTTCCATTTTTCTTTTTGATTTGTCAATGAATCCGCTGCATAGTAATTTTTTTTCACGTAATGAATTAATTGGTCTTTTTCTTTTTTATATGAATCCGCTTTAATTGAGTCCTTATTTTGAATCCTATAACGTTGATTGATTCTATTTCGCCATTTTTGTGGTACTAACCGCGACCATTTGGTTTGAGATAAATTGTATTGATAATGCCCCTTTAACCAGTTTTTCCATTCAATCATTCCAGACTTATGAATTTTCTTATGTCTTGAATTGGAATCAAATATTCCTCGTGTCATACAATAATCCTTGATTTTATCCTTAATAAAAGGATAAGTCCCCTGATATTGAAGTAGAGATTTCAATTGATACTTGTTAAGTAATTGGGTTTGTGATAATTTGTAAAATACATATGCTTGGGACAAGGAGGATAAGTCATAATACATTTTTGTACTATTACTAATATTAGTATTCGAAAAGGACTTTTTTATAGTGGAAAAAAAGTTCATTGTATTTTGATCTCTTTCATCAATTCTTTCCTGATTTGTTTGATCGTTGTAAACGGATTTATTGATTATTTTTTTTGTTGATTCAAAGAAAAGTTGGAAATAGATCCTGTGAATGGTAATCATACATAGCAAGATATCTATATATATATTTTCAATCAGAGATTTCATAAAATAATGTGATTTGCGTATTAATCGTATATTTATTCTTTGGAATATCTGCCAAATATGTTTCTGTGATTTCGATCTTTTATCATCACAAGTTAGAATTATTTTTTTCTTGTCTTTTGTGATTCGTTCTATTTGATTCCTGATTGTGATTGTTCTATCAGAAAGATCTTTCATCTTTTTTTCTATGAGTGAATAATTTGTCCAATTCATGGATTGGATTTGAATGGTTGATTTGTGAATAATCTTATTATTTATTTCGGAATCTTTTCCATTTTCAGCCGTTTCATATATTTTCACCTTGCTCAATTCAAATAAGAATATTGGGTTTACTTTTTGAATTTCCTTCATTATTCGTTTTAGAACTAGAAGTATTTTAATGATCCATCTTGTTTTTTCTTTTGAAACTTTTAGAAGTAGAAATAAATCCTTTTTAACTTTTCTAACTTTTTTTTGGAGTTCTTTATAAATGGGTTCAAAAAAGGAAGGTCGTTTTCGGGGATTCCCAAAAGGGAATTCCGCTTCCATTCCCCAAACCGTTAAAAAACAAAAATTGTCTTTTTTTCCTTTTTTTTTTATTTGATCCCTAGGATGAGATCGTATTTTAGATCTTCGCCAAGGTTTCAAACAGAAAGGAAATAGAATCTTTATCTGAATACCGTCTGTTAACCAATCTTTGGGAAATTCTGTTTCTGATAATTGAACACCATTATAAGTGCATTTAACATGCATTTCTCTATTCCACTCCTTCAAATCCTCATACCATTCGGGGAATTGGAATAATAACATACGGCCAATATTTTTAGCAATTATCAATGAAGGCAATACAATGTATTTTCTAAGAAAAGATTGGGTTACTAACATCAAACCTCTTATTGCTTGAGCAAATATAATGCTATCCCAAGTTTCTGATATTACTATACGTTCATTTTCCTCTTTTTTTTCTTCATTTTTTTTCTCTTTTTCCCTTGTCTCTTCCTCCTCAAAATCAAAATGTGAAATTTTCAATTCTGGTTCTCTCCCCACCGAATTCCTAAAAATGAGATTCATCATTTCAGAGATATAAAAAGAAGAAAAAAAAAATGTTTTGTCTATTCGATCCAAAAAAAGTGGAGAATGCACATTTGCTTGAAACATTTCCCAAATAACCGTTTTACGTCTTTGAGCACGCATGGATCCTTTGATTATATCCCGACGAAAATCCGATTGTTGCGAGTAACGTATCAAAGCCACCTCTTCTGCTTGATCACTATTATTAGTATTATTTGTAGTTGTAATAGGGTTGGTATTCTGATTGTTATCAGTATAAATTACTACGCGTTTGGCTTTTCTTGAACGAATTTCATGATCTTCCTTAGATTCTTCCTCATTTTCTTCCTCCTGTTCTTCCAAATCATCAGTTAATTTGTATGACCACCGAGGAACCCTTTTATGGATTTCTTCTATTCCAATAGATTTATTTCTAATTATTGTTTGATCGTTTGGATCAGTTGTAATTACATCGAATACCCATTTTAAAGCTTTTGTTTGATTTTCTAAATCAATTCTTGTTTGCTCTCTCAATAAAGAATATTTTTTAAAATGCAAAATGGGTGCAGGCTCAAAAGGAAATTCTTTGATTGAGGTTAAGGAATTACCAATATAATTCAGTAATGATTCCCTATCAGGCGGATTCTTTTGATGTTCAAATTTTCTGGAATAATTAGAATTATTAGGAAGTAGCCCATAAATCTTATTTATCCAATTGATTTCTATGGAATCCTCCGTATCTGTAGAAGTGATTAAATCATTCATGATCATATGTGAATAGAATTTTTTTATTGTTCCACGATATGGTCCCCTCAAAAGGGGGTCATACGTTTTGGGCAAGTATTTTTGTTCGTTTTCATCATTGCATAATCTGGTCCTTTTTTCGAGCATATCTAGAGCAAGAAATCCCTTTTCTTTTTCTAGAGCTTTTGTTCGACTTATTAATTCATTGTTCAAGTTGTACTTTTTTTG